ACAGGGCCTATCACAAGAATATTTTTTTTATCGGGACGATAACTCTGAAAAGAAAGATTTCCTATCTTTTCTTTCAACTCAGGAGAAATACGGTCGGGCGGCGCTAATTCGAATCCCTCGGGCAAAATAAGAACAGCACCCACATTTAACCCTCCCTTTTTCCCATTACCAAGAACTTGTTTCAGTTGCATATCATAAGGAATTCGAAGAACTGCTTCAAATACAGTATCGGGAAGCACAGTTTGGGGAACTTCAATATCCACGGGCTTATTAGCTAAATGGCAATTGGCACATACAATTCGTCCGGTTGCTTCTCGTGGGTTTTCATAACCCTGCTGCGCAAAAATGGGATATGCATTTGAAATAGATGTCCGAGTTATTACGTATATCATGATCGATACAGAAATCGATCGAATCATCTGTTCCTTTACCCAAGAAAAAGTATTTCTATTTTCCATATCCAATCGCAGATCCCAGAATTTCTACAATAAATTAGATAGGTAGCTAAGCTAATCTAGTTCCCTATACACGAGTCTGTTGTCATTCTACTGCAACAGTTGTACTGGAATGATGAATACCTTGAGCAGGTAGAAATAGAAAGAATTTTGCTAAAATGGAAAAGGGCTTTCTTTCTAAAGGAAGAAAGATGCTAATTTGATTAATATCAGGAAATCGAATGAGTTTATGCTTCACTAATTGAATGATAAATGACTACAAGCGAAGGAGATAGACGGTTTAAAGAAAAAAAGATCCAAAATTTAAAACATGTATCTAGAATCACTGGAAAACTACAAACAAAAATAGTGAAAATTAGCTCATTAGGAGCCCATCCAAGATCGTTGTAGACCCAACGAATTAGTAGTTCCCAACCGCGGGTGGAGTGAAATCCAACAAAAAAATCAGTAACTAAAAGAATCAAAAAAGCTTTTATTGAGTCATTTAAGTTATAGAAGAATTCCTGAACCCAAGAATTCAAAATGACAAGTTCCTCTTTACCCAGAAAAAAAGAACCACTTAGAATAGCCAAACAGATTATATTTGTCGAGAAATGCAAAATGATATGGAGATGATCCTCATTATCTATTTTGACCAATTGTATTATTTCCTTGTGTATTCCTATAGGAGGTTTTTGTACATGTGTCTTCGGTTTCTCTTTTATCATTTCGTCCAAGAGAAAAAGTTCTTCTAATTCTATGAATCTTTCTAGAACCTTTTTCTCTTGAATATCAGTTAAGAGAGTTTCAGATTGCCTGGTATTCCACCAATTCTTAATCCAAAGTTCCAGACATTTGTTAAAAGAGAAAGAGACTCCCCAGGGCAAAAGTACGATAAATACAAGATATAGGAAAGAAGGCAATGCTTTCTTTTTTTTCATTTTTGATCTGTAAATTGAGTTGTTAATGAATCCGCTTCATTCGCTGACTCTATTTCATTCGCTGACTCTATATGATATTTCTTTTTATTTGAAGCAAAAATTCTATAACAAGGTTTGAGACCTTGTATCTATTCCTCTTTTTTGTATACTAGTGGAATTTCATTGCATTGGGTTCTTTCTTAGATCTAGATGGAGTGGAATAGAGAAATAGAATAAAAAAAAAAGCCCTTTCAGATGAAAATGGAAGAATATTATGCCATATATCTCACTTGGACAAAACAAATTAGAAGCAATTTTCTCTTATCCTCGTTTGTTCCTTTCTTTAGATAAATACTCAAAAATCTCCTTACAATAACGAATCCAATTCATTCAATTCATTTCAAAAATTCAAAAAAATGAAATCGGTATTCAAAATACTTCAATTGGTACGCGCAAGAAATAGGCCAATTCGGCAGCTTTTTGTTCAATTTCTCGTGGAGTAAAAAACTTCTCATCAGTACGAGTCAAGGGAATGACCCCCTGGCCCCGGATTTCCATATAAAGGATACGACGAGGATAAAGACCCTCTTTAACCTGAATTCTAATTGATTGGATATCCCGCATAAGGAATCGAAGGAAGACGCGACGTTTTATTCCAGGGAATCCCCAACGAAAAATGCACACTATTCCCTCTTTTCTATCGAATCGGTCATAACCACTGCCTACATTCCACAAAATAGTGCACCACAAGTAGGAGCTAATGAATAGGCCCGCGATTCCGTAGAAAGACATCACGACCCCCTGTGGAAAAAAAAGAATTTGTTGAGATGGAAGTACAGATATCATATTCTTACCAAGATAACTGGAAGCCCCAACCGATAAAAATCCTAGTGAACCTAGAAAAAGAATACAGGCCCAGAAAAAATTACCTCTTTTTCGAGAACCTTTTAGAAGTTCTATCCATATGTGTTCTGATCGCCAATTCATATTAGATATACTAAATCCAGCAGCGGTCGATTGAAATTGAGAGAATAAGCTAAATGATTTTTACTTTACTTTTTTTGATTCTGAAATCGCCTTCAGTAACTAGTACTCCTGTGAAATAATTGGTTAGATACATTGACTTTCTATTCAAAAAATATCTGTTGATCTACTTAAAATAAAACTTGCTATACCCGGCTCCGCATATGCATGCATTTATGCTCGTAGCCTATATCCGCATCCATAGCCGTTTTTCATTTGTGTGTAGAAAGAGCCACATACCCTACCATATTATATTACTTACACTAAAAAATATCTGTATTATGATCCTGCGTGGAAATACATTGAGAAAATTCGGCCCCATCGGTTCTAGACAATCTTATTTTTCTGCACATAAAGAAATAAAGAAGCCATTGCAATTGCCGGAAATACTAAGCCTACTAAAGGCACGAAAATAGAAGGTAAGTTAAAATCCGTCATAGAATAGGTGTCTCAATTCAAATTTACTATTTCTATCTATTCGAAAAATATCTTAGGATTCTTATAATATAATTAAGTATATCTATTATAAGGAATATTGACTATTGTATTTTTTAGTTTGCAAAATAAAGATTTTTTATAGAATACTATAGAATACTTTAGTATTCTATAAAAAAAAATGAATGGAATGGATAATAAGAAAATTGCAAAAAAGGAGATTCAAAAAAGATTTGATTTTTCTTTTCCCGTCCTCATGGCCTTTCTATCCTTCTAATCGAACTTGAAATTGGATTCAAAAGAAAGCGATTGTGAAAATGAAATACCTCTTTCAGAATACCCTTTAAAAAAGGTCTCAGTACGACTTTTAGTCGAATGCGCCCATTTCGAATCCTAAATCAGTTTCGTCTACCTACTTCCACATGCAATACTTCTTCAACCACTCTCGGACCCCCACAAACGCAAGATGCGCGTCAGGTTTTGAAATAAGGATATCCCCCAACCCCAGTATACCGAAACTCGCTCTTATCCTATCCCACCGGTTGTAAGGATTCATACATAGGGCTTTTTAGTTGATTGATAGTGCCGTAAAGTTGAAGCTTTTTTAGACTTTTTTATTAAGCTGTAATTTCCTTCCTGCATACGTGCTCCTCTATCCTCTAGAAGCTCATACAATAATGCGCGGTAAAGGCGGAAAAATAGCATACTCAATCAAAATCAAAGGGCAAATTCTCTTACCTACTACAGATCTCATACTACCCCCTTAGACTTTTTAAGGCGATATACCACCCAAAGGGTATGAAAATGCCGGGTGGAGTTAGCTTTTCGACGAAAACCCGTCCCGTGCAGCGAAGTCCTGTTAGTAAGACCCCGCGCAAGACACAAGAATGGATTATAGAAGAATATTATTCCGAATACTCCTCCGGACGCGTATAGTAGCATTGCGATTCCTAATCTTTTTTCATTGATTCTTTCCCAATAAATAAAGACTTTTTCTGTAAATACTGCGTATTTGATTCCATTATCATATGATAATACTATATTTGTATTTATTTATTGTATTATACCTTTATATATTCTAAATATATAGAATAGAGGAATCTCGATTTGTCAAGTCTCATGATCGTATCAAGATCTATTTTTATTCGGCTCAATCTTTTTTTTAAGATTGAGCCGAGTTTAATTGCAATCAATTAGAAGAATAAAGAAGAATTACTGCATTTCGTAACTGCTTTTTTCTCTTTCTATTTCGCTTCTTTTTTATTTAGACCTTCTTTATATCTAGTTTTATCTACTTATCTATAGTATCTACCGGCTCGAACTCAAATTTGATCGCCTTCCATATTTCACAAGCTGCGGCTAGTTCAGGACTCCATTTGCAAGCTGCTCGGATAATTTCATTACCTTCACGAGCAAGATCGCGCCCTTCGTTACGAGCTTGTACACAAGCTTCTAAAGCCACCCGATTAGCTACTGCACCAGGTGCATTTCCCCAAGGATGTCCTAAAGTTCCTCCACCAAATTGTAATACGGAATCATCTCCAAAGATTTCGGTCAGAGCTGGCATATGCCAAACATGAATACCCCCTGAAGCCACCGGTATAACACCTGGCATAGATACCCAGTCCTGAGTGAAAAAGATACCGCGAGCACGATCTTTTTCAATAAAATCATCGCGCAATAAATCAACAAAACCTAAAGTCATTTCGCGTTCCCCTTCTAACTTACCTACTACTGTACCGGCGTGGACATGATCTCCCCCAGACATACGCAATGCTTTAGCTAATACACGAAAATGCATACCATGATTTTTCTGTCTATCAATAACTGCATGCATTGCCCGGTGAATGTGAAGAAGTAGGCCATTGTCGCGGCAATAATGAGCCAAAGTAGTATTTGCGGTGAATCCCCCAGTTAAGTAGTCATGCATTACAATAGGAACCCCTAATTCCCTCGCAAATATAGCTCTCTTCATCATTTCTTCGCATGTACCTGCAGTCGCATTCAAGTAATGCCCCTTGATTTCACCGGTTTCGGCCTGTGATTTATAAATTGCTTCGGCACAAAAGACAAAACGGTCCCTCCAGCGCATAAATGGTTGTGAGTTTACGTTTTCATCATCTTTGGTAAAATCAAGTCCACCGCGTAGACACTCATAACACGCTCTACCGTAATTTTTTGCGGATAATCCCAATTTTGGTTTAATAGTACATCCCAAAAAAGGACGGCCGTACTTGTTCAACTTATCCCTTTCAACTTGGATACCATGAGGCGGACCTTGGAAAGTTTTTGAATAAGTAGGGGGAATTCGCAGATCCTCCAGACGTAGAGCGCGTAGGGCTTTGAAACCAAATACGTTACCCACAATGGAAGTAAACATGTTAGTAACAGAACCCTCTTCAAATAGGTCTAATGGATAAGCTACATAAGCGATAAATTGATTTTCCTCCCCAACAACGGGCTCGATGTGATAGCATCGCCCTTTGTAACGATCAAGACTGGTAAGTCCATCAGTCCAAACAGTTGTCCATGTACCAGTAGAAGATTCGGCAGCTACTGCAGCCCCTGCTTCTTCGGGCGGAACCCCGGGCTGAGGAGTTACTCGGAATGCTGCCAAGATATCAGTATCCTTGGTTTCATACTCCGGGGTGTAATAAGTCAATTTATAATCCTTAACACCAGCTTTAAATCCAACACTTGCTTTAGTTTCTGTTTGTGGTGACATAAGTCCCTCCCTACAACTCATGAATTAAGAATTCTCACAACGACAGGGTCTACTCGATATGGATTAGGCGTAAATGAAACCTTTGCAAAAATCTTTTAAAACAAAAAGGGTATTCAATTAATATCAACTCATTAAAGAAAATGGAGGGCATGCTTAAGTTAATGAATATGTTTCATTCATATATAATGCGTACACCCTGTGTATGTTCTATCCTATAGGAATTCTACTATAGGAATTCGATAGGAATTGAGTTGTTGTTATGGTAAGTTAACATGGTTCGTTATTAAACCATGGATTTGATTCACCAAATCCATCATTATTGTATACTCTTTGATAGATATAGCGCAACCCAAATCAATCCCTAATCCTTATTTTACAAGTTCTTAATAGGCCCCTTTCTTATTTTGAATGTAAATACCTAAATACTAAGAAATGAATGTAAATACCTAAATACTAAGAAAATTCTCTGTTGACAGCAATCTATGCTTCACAGTAGTATATATTTTGTATATCGAAGTCCTAGATAGGAAAGTAGAGTAGGGACAGATCCTCCACAAAAGGCGAAATGTATATGAAAAAAAAGATTGATTGAACTTTCCAACGGACTCATTCCATGAGTAAACGATTGAATGGGATTCGCTTGGGCAACGAAATCAAGTCCTCGTCCCCCTTTCTCTCTTATTGAATTAACTAATTCATTTCCTTTTGACTTTTGGATTTTTGGCTATTTTTTTGGATTTGATTTGGCATTATTCAACAAGAAAAAATTCGACAAATTCCTTTTTTTTTTGAAAATTATGTGATAATTATGAGAACCAATCCTACTACTTCTCGTCCCGGGGTTTCCACAATTGAAGAAAAAAGCATAGGGCGTATCGATCAAATTATTGGACCCGTGCTGGATATCACTTTTCCCCCGGGCAAGTTACCTTATATTTATAACGCTTTGGTAGTCAAGAGTAGAGACACTGCCGGTAAGCAAATTAATGTGACTTGTGAGGTACAACAATTATTAGGAAATAATCGAGTTAGAGCTGTAGCTATGAGTGCTACAGACGGGTTGATGAGAGGATTGGAAGTGATTGACACGGGAGCTCCTCTCAGTGTTCCAGTCGGTGGAGCTACTCTCGGACGAATTTTCAACGTTCTTGGGGAACCTATTGACAATTTGGGTCCTGTAGATATTAATGCAACATTCCCTATTCATAGATCTGCGCCTGCCTTTATCGAGCTAGATACGAAATTATCCATCTTTGAAACAGGTATTAAGGTGGTCGATCTTTTAGCTCCTTATCGACGTGGAGGAAAAATAGGACTATTTGGGGGGGCTGGAGTAGGTAAAACAGTACTCATCATGGAATTAATCAACAACATTGCTAAAGCTCATGGAGGCGTATCCGTATTTGGCGGAGTAGGGGAACGGACTCGTGAAGGAAATGATCTTTATATGGAAATGAAGGAATCCGGAGTAATTAATGAAAAAAATTTGGAGGAATCAAAGGTAGCTCTAGTCTATGGTCAAATGAATGAACCGCCGGGAGCTCGTATGAGAGTTGGTTTAACTGCCCTAACTATGGCAGAATATTTCCGAGATGTTAATAAGCAAGACGTGCTTCTATTCATCGATAATATCTTTCGTTTTGTTCAAGCAGGATCGGAGGTATCCGCCTTATTAGGGAGAATGCCCTCCGCAGTGGGTTATCAACCTACTCTTAGTACAGAAATGGGTTCTTTGCAAGAAAGAATTGCTTCTACAAAAAAGGGATCCATAACTTCGATCCAAGCAGTTTATGTACCTGCGGACGATTTGACCGACCCTGCTCCTGCCACAACATTTGCACATTTGGATGCTACTACCGTACTTTCCAGAGGATTAGCTTCCAAGGGTATTTATCCAGCAGTAGATCCTTTAGATTCAACCTCAACTATGTTACAGCCTCGGATCGTTGGCAACGAACATTATGAAACTGCGCAAAGAGTTAAGGAAACTTTACAACGTTACAAAGAACTTCAGGACATTATCGCAATTCTTGGGTTGGATGAATTATCAGAGGAGGATCGTTTAACTGTAGCAAGAGCACGAAAAATTGAACGTTTCTTATCACAACCGTTCTTTGTGGCAGAAGTTTTTACCGGTTCTGCAGGAAAGTATGTTGGTCTTGCAGAAACAATTAGGGGATTTCAACTAATCCTTTCCGGAGAATTAGACGGCCTACCCGAACAAGCTTTTTATTTGGTGGGTAACATCGATGAAGCTAGCACGAAAGCTATAAACTTAGAAGAGGAGAACAAATTGAAGAAATGAAATTAAATCTTTATGTACTAACTCCTAAGCGAATTATTTGGGATTGTGAAGTGAAAGAAATCATTTTATCTACTAATAGTGGCCAAATTGGCGTATTACCAAACCACGCCCCCATTAACACAGCTGTAGATATGGGTCCTTTGAGAATACGCCTCCTCAACGACCAATGGTTAACGGCGGTTCTGTGGAGCGGTTTTGCGAGAATAGTTAATAATGAGATCATCATTTTAGGAAATGATGCGGAACTGGGTAGTGACATTGATCCGGAAGAAGCTCAACAGGCACTTGAAATAGCCGAAGCTAACTTGAGTAGAGCTGAGGGTACGAAAGAGTTGGTTGAAGCGAAGCTAGCTCTCAGACGAGCTAGGATACGAGTCGAGGCTATCAATTGGATTCCCCCATCCAATTGAATACAATCCAATGGTTTAGTTGATACAAAGAAAAAGGGAAGAGGGGTAGAAAAAGTTATTAGATAGCGAAGCGAAGTAAGTCCAATGCTATCTAGTAATTTTTCTACCTACCTACCTACTATTGGATTTGAACCAATGACTCCCGCCGTATGAAAGCAATACTCTAACCACTGAGTTAAGTAGGCAATTTATCACCACAAAGGAAGACCCATTACTTCGATCGATTATAGATCGAATCCTTTTTATAAGCAATACTGCTCCGTTATTGGTATGTTATATAGTAAACAGATCAAAGGGATATCCTCTGGCATTAGAGAATATTCATCTTGACAAGAAATTATCTATATGTTAAGATATCTCTGACAAGGGCTATAGCTCAGTTCGGTAGAGCAACTCGCTTACACGTGCGCCAATGCTTTTCAAGGGAGCTTATTATGCAATGAACATAATTGATCTTATTGCAAAATCAATGTCTTACTTCATAGATTCGAGAGAATAGGAGAACAGTAGCCTGACAAACAGTCGGTTCAGTCCGATTCAGGTGCCAATTCAGGTGCCTAATCAAATAGAACCCTTATTGATTTGCTAGTTGATAAGGTAAATATCCAGCCCACTAAATGCTAGGCGTAATGAGGATAAGGGCCTCCAAAAAACTTCTTTTCGTTCTATGAACTTTAAGGTGTATGAAGTCTCATAGTCAACTCTTGCAGCGGAACGATAGAGACTCCATTTCACTTAGGTTGATTTAATTTAGGCCGGAGGCAGACCTAAGTCAAGGTAATCCTCCTTTGAAACACTTTGGTATTGCTCCTAGATAGATCATAATACAAATAATCAATCAGAGCACAGGGAGCCATCTCATTATCTTTCCGTAAAGAAAAACTATGGTGGACTAACTGATCTTTACATCAGTTGATGAAAGAGCCCAATGCAAAAAAATGCATGTTGGGTCTTTGAAACAGTTCGAATCATTTCGATAATAATCCGTTTGATCTGTTTTACCGAGAAGGTCTACGGTTCGAATCCGTATAGCCCTAATATGTCCTTTTTTTAGATTTTAGGATAGAGATCCTATGTTTCCTTTAGTATAGTTTTCATTTCCTCATTAGTACTTGTTTATAGACTGGACGGTCGCTTGCGCCATAGAATAGAGATAAAAGCATTACCACAGGCTCATTCATCGAAAATCTTAGAGACAGGAAAAGAAAAACGAATTTCTATCAAATCAATAGAAGGAAGGATCCCTTACCTGATTTGAATTCCATCCTCCTTCAAATAGGATATGCTCTAAGTCCCTAGACTTCCCTATAATAACTGCAATGATTTTCTCCATCTTGCGAATTCCTACTTTGTTTGAAGTATATTACTTTGCTTATATATACATTATCTAAATCGATCTACTTTCTATAAAATAGAAAAATTGAAATAAAATCCAAAAATAAAGAAAGAGTAAATAAGAAAACAGAATATTCTGTCTCATAGTTCTGAAATAGAGTTCTTTATTTTTATAGTATTACTCCTCATTAGGCTGCATACATTAGTCATCCTATCTTAATTAGGTTCTAATTATAAATAGAATGGAAATCAAAAAGAAAGGGAGTCGGGATTCCATTGGATGAATCTTTAAAGAAGACAGGGCACAGAGGAAACAAAGGCTAAACTAAGTGCTTTGATTTGAGCAAAACGGATTCTTGTTTCACCGAGGAAAAGAGAGAAGTTCTGGATAAATTGACAACGCTGACTTGAAT